AATCATTCCATTCAGGGTCTTTTATTCTACCAAAGCGTCGAATTTCTAAATTCTCATAGGGTCCCCCTGGAATTCCTTCCAGAGCCTGTTGGATAATTTTTATGGATTCTGTCATTTCACTGATTCGTACTAAATACCGAGCTAATGAATCCCCTTCTTTTTGCCATTGAATCTCCCAATCAAATTCGTCGTAAGACTCATAACGATCAATTTTACGAAGATCCCACTGTATTCCGGAAGCTCGTAGCATTGGGCCCGATAAACCCCAATTTAGTGCTTCTTCTGCGCGAATAATGCCTACGCCCTCAACTCGTTCTAAAAAAATAGGATTCCGCGTAATAAGCTTTTGATATTCAGCAACCGCGGTTAAAAAATAATCGCAAAAATCCAAACATTTATCTATCCAGCCATGAGGTAGATCAGCAGCTACTCCTCCGATACGAAAATAATTATGCATCATGCGCATACCGGTAGCAGCTTCGAACAAGTCATATATTAACTCTCGTTCTCGAAAAATATAGAAGAAAGGGGTCTGTGCCCCAATATCTGCCATAAAAGGGCCAAGCCATAACAAATGAGAAGCGATACGACTTAACTCCAACATAATAGCTCTGATATAGCTAGCCCTTTTAGGTACTTGAATATTGCCTAGCTGTTCGGGTCCATTTACGGTTATTGCTTCTGTGAACATAGTAGCTAAATAATCCCAACGCGTTACATAAGGCAAATATTGTATAATTGTTCGATTTTCCGCAATTTTCTCCATCCCTCTATGTAAATAACCCAGTATTGGTTCACAATCAATAACATTTTCACCATCGAGAGTAACAATCAGTCGAAGAACACCATGCATTGATGGGTGGTGAGGGCCCATATTGACTATCATGAGGTCTTTTCTTGTAGTTGGTGCAATCATAAGTTTTTTCCCGAGTCGTTCTTCCATGCATTGCTGAAAGTAAAAAGAAGTTCATCAAAATTTAAACGACTAAGCTCAAATGGTATCACGCTTCAAATTAACGAGTTTTTATCTCTCGAATATTTAACTCACTAATTAATTCTTTATAGCGTCTTCTATTTTTTTTTGACAAATAGGCCAGCAGTCGTTGGCGTTTTCCCAAAATTTTCCGCAAACCTCTCTGGGATGAAGAGTCTTTTTTGTGCAATTCCAAATGTGAAGTAAGTCTTCTTATCTTAGTGGTAAAACTGAATACTTGAAATTCAACAGACCCTCTGTTTTCTTCGTTTTCTTTTTGAGAAATAACCGAAATGAATGAATTTGTTACCATAAAAAAATCCCCTTTCCCTTTTTACAGATATGGATTTTATTGATCAGTAATAATAATGCCATTAATTGGAATCTGGTATATACAATAATCTAATCCAAATTTCTTTATGAACTCCTAATTTTCTGAATTCAAATCAATTAATCCAATTTCTAATTGGATTTAGATAGGGATAGAAAAAGATTGGTACATTTTCGCATCGAAGAATTTAGACCTAAAACAAAGAAGGTTCTGTTGATTCATTTCGAGATCTAATCGAGACATTATTCATTTCCTATTGGATATTAGAATGAAATGTGAGACAAGACATGTGATCTATGTATTTGTTTGCTTTGATATACCCTATTATATATATAGGGTATAGAATATATAGAAAAAGTGTATTATCCACGAAATGTCAAAATTTCAATCGTGGATACAGATGTATTCTTAACATACTGAAACGACTGCCATTATTGGTATCAAACCAATAACGATTCATACAAGCTAAATCCTCTAATCGATAATTAGGCCAAAGAAAGAGCTTTAATTTCATTAATTGATTTTTCTCTCTATCAAAATGGTTACTGTCATGCGAAACTTGGCTGCTGTCTTTTACGTCCTTTGCATTCCAAAATACTTGATTTCTATCTTCACCATTTCTATTCTTTGAATTAAAACAACTTAGAATTTTCAACTTTCTACGACGTCTAAACGAGAAAATATTTTCAGGAACAAGCAAATCCAAATGATTTTTGTCTCTATTTTCAGTTATTCTTTGGTGTGATGAAATAGTTTCATCAAAATTCTTCTTAGAAACATATCTTTGTTCTTGATATTTTTGATTAGTTTGGTGCTTACTCTTATGAACCAATGAAATACCTATGGTTTGATACATAATAAATTGTGCATCGTTTTTTCCAAACAGACGAATGGGTTCTATAATCAATATTCCCTTTTTCATCAATTGGTTAAGAGTTAAATTCTTCTCAATCAGCATTATATCCAAACTCATTTCTCTATTTTGAATCGAGGGTATAGTAATTTGGGTTGGATCTATCAGTCTAAGCAGGAGACAATATACCTTGACATTATTGATCAGTCTTTGATTCAAAGTATCGTCCCATCTCAATTGAAAAAGCAAATAACGTTTCAGGAAGAAATCTAGTTCTGCTCTCGCGCTGCTTTTGTATTGTTTTTTCTTTTTCCCCTTTTTCATGTCTGATCTTGCATAATTTTCTTCACTATCTTTTTGTTGTGAGAGAACGGATCCAAGATTTCCTGGACTTGTGGGTTCTTTTTCTCCTTGATTTCGATGCTTTTTATTCGATGGTATCAAAAAACTTCCTTTTTGCTTTTGATTTATTTTTTTATTTTCACTACTATTTTCATTTTTATTCAAATTTGAAAGAAGTAATTTGCTTGGTATAAACCAAGGTTTGCTTTTATATGCTTTATAAAGTAACACAAATTCTGGGAAGAACCAAGGTTCCAAATTCGCTATGCGACACTTTAGCATTTTTTCATTCATTCCCATCCAATCAAAAAATACTTTGTCGGAGTTTGGTGGATTGATTTCTGGAATCATAAGGTAAAAAAGATCTTTTTTAGGAATTATTTGAGTATTTGGATTCCCATTGCTGACCCAGGCCTCAATATCGCCTTTTTGTTTAAGATCAAAATTGAGAATGTTCCAATCAAAATATTTTCTATCGACCGTTTTTTCCATATATAGAATATGGACCTTTCCTAGATAATTATCGATAGGGATGTTCCTCAGTATATTTTCTTTATGCGTGTTATAAGAAATCTCTTGCTTCTTACGTTCTTGAAACGGAGATCTATAAAAAAAGTATTCCGTTTTATTTTCATAATTAAGAAATTTATATGATAAAAGATCATATTTATAGTATTTTTGCAAATTCTCTTTTCTTTTTTGATTAGATAATGAATATACTTCAATTTGTTTTTGTTTTTTGAAATCAATTAATTGGTCTTTTTCATATGAATGCCTTTTGCTAAAATTTTCCTTTTTACGCTGATGAACTGTATTGCGCCATTTTTCTGGTATTAATCTATACCATCTGCTCTGAGATAAATTGTATTGATAATATCCTCTTAACCACTTTTTCCATTGATTCATTTCATAACTCGGAAGTTTCTTATCCCCTAATTTCGAATCAACCATTCCTTGTGTTTCAAAAGAATCCTTTATTTCAGGCGGGGGGATTCCTTGAGATTGAAGAACAGCTCTTAATTTATACGAGTTACTAACTTGGATTTGTGATAATTTGAAAAATACATATGCTTGTGACACGTAGGATAAGTCATAAAAAATAGGTGAATTTTTTTGACTATTACTAATATTATCAAGTGACTTTTTTATAGTCGAAATAAATGGAATTAGATTTTTCTTAATTTTATTAATTCTTTCTTGTTTTCTTTCATTATTGTAAAGGGATTTATCAATAATTTTTTTTGTTGATTCAAGAAAAAGTTCTGTATTCATTCTGGGAATATTAATGATACATAAAAATATATCTGTGTAGATTCTTTCAATGAAAAATTTCAAAAAAAGAGGTAATTTAGAGATTAATTGAGCATTTCTTTTTTTGAATATTTGCCATTTTTCGAATCTTTTAGCATTATAACTTGTTTTTTTAAGACTAATATTATTTATTCTTGGAGTTACTTTTTTTTGCTCTTTTATAATTCTTTCTATTTGATTTCGAATTGTACTTGTTCTAGTAGTCAAATCCTTGATTTTTTTTTCTGTTAATGAAGAATTTGTCCAATTCGTAGATGCAATTTTACTAAACGATTTGTGAATTAGCTGATTGCTTATTATAGAATCTTTTTCTTCTTTAATTTCACTTGATTCATATACTTCTCTTCCTGTTAATCGAAATAACAGAATTTTTGAAAGTTCTTTTATTATTTTTTTTATAAAAATAACACTTTCGATAACCCATTCTTTTGTTTCTTTTAAAACTTTTCGAAGTAATTTTATTTTTCTTTTAAAAACTATTAGAACTCGAGAAGATTTCTTTTTAAATTTTCCAATTTTTTTTTCAATTTCCTTAAAAATGGGTTTCAAAAAGGAAGGTCCTTTTCGGGGCGAACCAAAAGGAAGTTCAGTTTCCATTCCCCAAACTGTTAAAAAACAAAAATCATCTTTTTCTTTTTTCTTTTTCATTAAACCTTTCTTAAATGATCGTAGTTTCGATTTGTGCCAAGGTTTCAGACGGAAAGGAAATAAGATTTTTATCTGAATACCGTCTGTCAACCAATTTTTCGGAAATTCTGTTTCAGATAATGGAACACCATTATAGGTACATTTAACATGCATCTCTCTATTCCATTCCTGTAAATCCTCAAACCATTCGGGAAATTGAAATAGGAACATGCGTCCACTATTTTTTGCAATTAGCAATGAAGGTAATACAATATATTTTCTAAAAATAGATTGAGTTAGTAACATGCAACCTCTTATTACTTGTGTAACTGGAATGGTATCCCAGGCCTCTGCTATCTGTATTCGCTCTTTCTCCGTTCTTTCCTTCGTCTCTTTTTCTTCTTCTCTTTTTCTTTCTTCTTCTGTATACTCTACAATTTTGAATGCTTCCCCTTTCCCTACCCAATTTCTAAAAATTACTTTAATCAGCCCGGAGATATCAAAAGAAAAAAGAGGGGATTTTTCTATTCTGTCCAAAAAAAGAGGGGAATGTGCGTTTGCTT